TCTATTAAACATATACACATAGTATACCAGCGGATTACCTTATTTCCTCTATGAGGGAGAAAGAAAATTAAGGAACCCGCGAATATTGGCAAAACTACAACTAGTGTTAACCAAGGAAAATAATTCATGGTAAAAACAAGATAAACTTGGACCAGAAAAACCCGTGCTCAAAATAAATATTTTTTGAGCGCGGGTTTTTGTCGGTAAAGATAAAAAAAAATGTATTTCAAGTAGGGTTTTCTGGAACGTATTAATAAGCTAGACCCATACTTCGAGTTGTTTCATGCCATAAATAAACTCGAACACTCAAGAAATCCGTTGGACAGGCGGATTCACATCTCTTACAACCGACACAGTCCTCTGTTCTTGGAGCGGAAGCAATTTGCTTAGCCTTACATCCGTCCCAAGGTATCATTTCTAATACATCTGTTGGGCAGGCTCGCACACATTGAGTGCACCCTATACACGTATCATAAATCTTTACTGAATGTGACATTGGATCTATAAATTTTAAAATGTCAGAAATTTTCGATCTAGTAAACTTGTAAATGAATCATATATTTAGACACCAGATGAATCAATAATTTATCAGAATTTTTATAATCAATCTAATTCTGGATCGACCCGTGTGATAGAACCAAGATACTTTGATTTCTTACATTGATTTTTTACATTTTCGAAAACATGTATTATACGTAATGTATGGTCATGGTAATTATAATTTATGAATATTAGAATTTATATGATTATTAATACTACTTATTCAACAAATTTGATTGATTGATACGAGTTGATTTTCTGTTACGATAAATTGACGAAACAATAGCCGGACCAATAGCTGCTTCAGCGGCTGCAATAGCTATAACAAAAATTGAGAAAATATTTCCTTTTAATTGGCGACTATCAAAAAAATCAGAAAATGTTACGAAATTTATATTAACCGCATTCAATATAAGTTCAAGACACATAAGGGCTCTAACCATATTTCGACTCGTGATCAATCCATAGATACCGATAGAAAATAAGTAGGCACTCAAAACAAGTACATGCTCGAGCATCATTGACCAACTCCTTATCAATTTCGATTCATTTCAATATGAACTGAACAACAATTAAACAGATTCAATTGACTAGAATAAAAAAAAGTACGGAACAAAGGAATATATTCTATTGGTAATAGAATAGATTGAATAAAATAATTTATATTTTAGACATAAAGAACCTTTAATTGAAGGGAAATAAATGTAATAAAACAGAACACAGTTTTATTTGGATTGCTGTTGCCAATTCTATAGATTTATTACTGTCGCGCCACGGCAATTGCACCTATCAAAGCGGCTAAAAGAATTATCGAAACGAATTCAAACGGAAGAAAAAAATCCGTTGATAAATGAATTCCAATTTGTTGACTATTACTTATCAAATCTTGTTCTATAATCTGGTTTGATCTTGTAGTCCAAATAATCCCGTACCATGACGTATCTGTAATAGTAATCATGAGTAAAACAAAAATACTTGTACAAACTGGCAAAGTAACCCCATCCCCAACGGTCCAAAGATTCAAATCTTTGTAATATTCTGAACCATTCATAAACATCACAGCAAATACGATTAAAACATTTATAGCTCCCACGTAAATAAGAAGTTGTGCAGCAGCTACAAAATAGGAGTTTAATAGAATATAGAATAAGGATATACAAACAAGAACCAGTCCCAATGAAAAGGCAGAATAAATGGGGTTGGTAAATAATACCACTCCCATACCTCCTAGTATAAGAACCGATCCCAGAAAGACTAAAAGAAAATCATGTATTGGTCCGGGCAAATCCATTATATGTAAAATAAGAGATAAATAAATCGAAATGTTTTTCATGACCTTATTGAAATCCGAACAGAAAAAAAATTATAATTTTTGAGCAATTCCTAATTAAATCCTAAGGGATATGAATAAATGTAAGTACAATTATTGGACTAATTTAATTCGTTATCTGAAAGAGTAGTTCTCATTTGAAACTATATATGTAAAAATAATTACAGATATATTAATTAATGGATTAATTAATGGATTTTCAATCCAAATTAAGACGTGATTCTTAACCAACTAATCAATAGTTGGGATTTTTAGTTATTGACCAAACAAAACGAAAGAAACCCGATTCCTTTAGATTAGATCAAAAAAAAAAAAAATGAACCTTAGTATTATTTATTAGTAAAGTAATAGTCTTAGTAAAGTAATTATAAATTATTCTTTAATCAAGAGATTTACTTATTTTTTTTTTTGAGGCGAATTAAAAATTGTTCGAATTGTATAATCGTCAATTACTGACATTGGTAAACGACCCAAAGCAATTTGATTATAATTCAATTCGTGACGATCATAAGTAGAAAGTTCATATTCTTCAGTCATTGATAAACAATTTGTTGGACAATACTCAACGCAATTACCACAAAATATACAGACTCCGAAATCAATACTGTAATTAAGCAACCGTTTCTTGCGAATATCAGTTTCCAATTTCCAATCAACAACGGGTAGATCTATAGGACATACACGAACACATACTTCACAAGCAATACATTTATCAAATTCAAAATGGATTCGACCGCGGAAACGCTCCGCGGTGATTAATTTTTCATAAGGATATTGAATAGTTACAGGTAAACGATTTGCGTGAGATAAAGTAATCATGAAACTTTGACCAATGTACCTTGCAGCTCGTACTGTTTGTTGACCATAATTCATGAACCCAGTTACCATAGAGAACATATCATTAATATATATTATGAATAATTTTATGTTTGTTTATTTCTCTTGTTTGAGACAAGTTGTAAATTTACCTTACAGCGAAAAGAGTTGGGAAGAAGTTGTTAATAATAGATTACCGAGAGAAATAGGTAAAAGAAATTTCCATCCAAGATTCAATAGTTGGTCCATTCTTAGCCTCGGTAAAGTCCATCTTGTTGTGATAGGAATGAACAAGAACAAATAAGTTTTAGCTAATGTAATAAAGATACCAATTGTCGCTCCAAAAACTCCACATGTTTTATTTATTTCAAAAAGCTCAGAAACATATATGTCCGGAATAGAGATATTCCAACCTCCCAAGTAAAGAACTGTTACAAATAATGAAGAAACTAATAGGTTTAGATAGGAAGCAACATAAAATAAACCAAATTTTATACCCGAGTATTCGGTTTGATAACCTGCTACTAATTCTTCTTCTGCTTCGGGTAAATCAAAAGGTAATCTCTCACATTCTGCTAGGGAAGAAATGATAAAAATGATAAACCCTATAGGCTGACGCCACAAATTCCATCCCCAAAAACCGTATTTTGATTGCGCCTCAACTATATCAATTGTACTTGAACTGTTAGATAATTATAGTCGGTGATACCATTACTGTTATCATCGCTATTACAGAACCGTACATGAGATTTTCACCTCATACGGCTCCTTAAAGGCCAGAAATAAATCTAAGGATCGCGTCAGTATTATTTTATCTTGGTACGTTTGTAGGATGTATAAAGTAAAAATCTATTGGACGGTCCTAAATTAGACCAATTGAATTCTGTCTGTTATAATTATTTAATAATAAATAAAAAAGTACTTCTGAATCGATCTCACCCTTTCTTTAACTTTAATAATTTCAATAAGAATTAAAATTCTTCTTTGTTGAGTAATAACTTAATTCTTCAATAAAATACTTCTTGTAGAAATATCAATAACCCGTTTATTTCACGTACGAAAAAAATTCTATAATTAATTCATGAATTATGACACAAATTCTATATCTATTAATATGTATCTGGGAAATAAAAAAGGTATCTTTTTTTTTTTTTTTTATTGGAATTGGATTTCTTTCTCTTTTTTTCGTTCCTATTCTTCTTTCTATTTCTGAGAAAAAGGGGGCTTACAAAATAAAGTAAAGGATTATTTCGTTCCCAATAGTTATTTATTTAATCGGTGGATAGGAGCATACTCTGGATTGGAATCGTGTCGTGGGGAGTATTGCCTGATCATTTCTACCAACTTAAAGCCCCAATGAGTATTCTTTGTTTGTATATTATGTAAAAATGTCCTTTTGGAGAATTTACATAATCTCTATTACTAATCCTTTACATATCTTGGTGTTTCTAACCACCCACTCGTTTTTGTTCAACCCCCCCCTGTGGTAATACATACAAATGATAGTGAAAACTCAATACGGTTGATCTTTTGAGCCCGCTTCAAGTCAGGATGACTAATCAACCAATCTTGGGGGAAACGGTCGCTTCTGTTTATGTTTATTTCCGCTTAACTCTCTAACTCTTATACATAGAAAATGAGACTCAATCTTTTTACTGCGAATTTATATATAAGCTGTTTTCTTTCACTCATATAACTATTTGATTTAGTTCATCAACCCGAATAATGAATAAAAAAAATGAAGATATCTACTTAATTCATTCCAACCCTTTCTTTGATTTGAAAGGAAGGAATAAAGAAAAGTTTATGTCTATGTATCAACGAATCGCACGTAGAGATATTGATAACACACATAAAGTTAATGGTATTTCATAACTAATCGATTGAGCAGCAGCTCGTAGACCACCTAAAAAGGAATATTTATTATTTGACCCGTATCCTGACATAAGAAGTCCAATTGGAGCAATACTAGAAATGGCAATCCATAAAAAAACACCGATATTGAGATCCGCTAAAACAAGGTGATAGCCAAAAGGAGCTACTGAATAGCTTACTAAAATTGATATGACTGCTATGGATGGCCCGATACTGAATAAACGGGTATCCCCCCTAGATGGAAGAAGATTTTCTTTGAAAATTAGTTTTGCCCCATCTGCTAGAGCTTGAAGAATTCCAAAAGGGCCGGCGTATTCAGGTCCAATACGTTGTTGTATCCCTGCGGATATTTCTCTTTCTAACCATACAATTACCAGTACGCCTATTGTGATTCCCAATACAAGAGTCAAAATAGGAATAAGCACCCATATAATTCCATAAACCTCTTTTAAAAACTCTAATCTAGAAAAAGAATCAATATCTTGTACTTCTGGTGTATCAATTATCATTTCAACGATCAACTTCTCCCATAATGATATCTATACTACCTAGTATCGTCATAATATCAGCCAATTTCATTCTTTTAACTAACTGAGGAAGAATTTGCAAATTGATAAAACCCGGGGGGCGGATTTTCCATCTCCAAGGAAAACCACTCTGATCCCCTATCAGAAAAATTCCCAGCTCTCCCTTTGGGGCTTCGACTCTCACATAAAGTTCTTGTTTCGGCAATTCAAATGTAGGAGAAGGCTTTTTACTAATAAATCTATATTCAAAATCATTCCATTCCGGATTCCTTTCTCTATCAAAGTATCGTATTTCTAAATTCTCATAGGGTCCCCCTGGAATTCCTTCCAGAGCCTGTTGAATAATTTTTATAGATTCTATCATTTCACCAATTCGGACTAGATAACGAGCCAATGAATCTCCTTCTTTTTGCCACTGTACCTCCCAATCAAATTCGTCGTAACATTCATAATGATCAACTTTACGAAGATCCCATTGTATTCCGGAAGCTCGCAGCATTGGTCCCGATAAACCCCAATTTATTACTTCCTCTCTACCAATAATGCCTACTCCCTCGACTCGTTCTAAAAAAATAGGATTTCGTGTAATAAGTTTTTGATATTCAGCAACTCTTGTTAAAAAATAATCGCAGAAATCCAAACATTTATCTATCCAACCATGAGGTAGATCGGCCGCTACTCCTCCGATACGAAAATAATTATGCATCATTCTCATACCGGTGGCAGCTTCGAATAGATCATATACTAATTCTCTTTCTCTGAAAATATAGAAAAAGGGAGTTTGTGCACCAATATCCGCCATAAAAGGACCAAGCCATAACAGATGAGAAGCTATACGACTCAACTCCAACATAATTATTCTGATATAGCTAGCTCTTTTAGGTACTTGAATATTTCCCAACTGTTCCGGTCCATTTACAGTTATTGCTTCTGTGAACATAGTAGCTAAATAATCCCAACGTGTTACATAAGGCAAATATTGTATAATTGTTCGGTTTTCCGCAATTTTTTCCATCCCTCGGTGTAAATAACCCAATATTGGTTCACAATCAATAACATCTTCACCATCTAGAGTAATGATGAGTCTAAGAACACCATGCATTGATGGGTGGTGGGGGCCCATATTGACTATCATGAGGTCTTTTCTTGTAGCTGGTATATTCATCGGTTTTTCCTCGATTCATTCTTTCATGAATTGCTGAAAACGAAAAAAAGTTCATTAAAATTCAAGATCTAATAAATCAAATAATTTAAAATGCCTCTTCAAATTAACGGGTTTTTGACTCCCGAATATCCAACCGATTAATTAATTCTTTATAACATATTCTATTTTTCTTTGACAAATAAGACAGCAGTCGTTGGCGTTTTCCCAGAATTTTACGTAAACCTCTCTGAGATAAATAGTCTTTTTTGTGTAATTCTAAATGTGAAGTAAGTCTTCGTATCCTATTGGTGAAACTAACTATTTGAAATTCAGTGGATCCTCTGTTTTCGTCTTTTTCTTCTTGTGAAATAACTGAGATGAATGGATTTTTTACCATAAAATGAAATCTTCTCGCCCCCCTCTTTTTATTTTAAGAAATTTTTATTGATAGATATCTTTATTGATCAGTAATAATAATGCCTCTCATTTTTATTTTGTATATACAAAAATATTAATTTTGTTATTAATTTATAATTTTTTTTAATAAAATTAAATTTTTATTTATTTGGATTTGAAAAGGGTATACATAAAGGATGGTTGTTTTCTGCACTCACAAAAGATAAAAATTTAGACCTAAAATAATAATATTTTGTTGATTCATTTCTAGATCAAATTGATATGTCATTGAATTAGTATCGTGTATCAGAATGGAACGATGGAATGTAAGACAATGCGTGTGTGCATCTCTTTGTCGTCATAGATCAGATATAGTATGGGAAATATAGCAAAAATGTACTATTAATGCATTTTAAATCGCGGATACATATGTACCCTTACCATACTGAAACGACTGCCATTATTGGTATTAAACCAATAACGATTCATACAAGCCAAATCTTCTAATCGATAATTGGGCCAAAGAAATAACTTAAATTTAATAAGTTTTTTTTTATAGTTTTTGCTTTTATCCAAAACTTGACTGTTTACCTTATTCCCATTACAAAATGCTGCATTTCTATGTCTATTCTCAGAATTGAAACAAATTAGAATTCTCAATTCTCTACGACGTCTAGGTGATAAAATATTTTCAGGAACAAACAAATCATAATGATTTTTATCTCTATTTCCAGTCATCTTTTGATGTTTTGTAATGGCTTCATCAGAATTCTTATCGGCATGTTTTTTTTCTCGGTATCTTTGATTAATTTGGTGTTTGCTTTTATGAACTAATGAAATACCGATGGTTTGATAGATAATAAATTTTCCATCATTTTTTATAGATAGACGAATTGGTTCAATAATCAAAATTCCCCTTTTAATCAATTCTGTAAGAGTTAAATCTTTCTGAATCATCAGAATATCCGGACTCATTTCGCCTCTTTGAATAGAGGATATAGTAATTTCTCTTGGATTTATCAGTCTAAGCAGGAGACAATATACTTTGATGTTATTGCTTATTTTTTTATTTAAAGAATCATCCCATCTCAATTGAAAATGCAAATACCTTTTTAGGAAGAAATCAAACTCCGCTTTTGTATTGATCTTGTATTGCTTTTTATTTCTATTTTTTTTCATGTACGATCCCGTATAATCTTCTTCAACATCTTTTTCTTGGTTTGAAAGAGCTGATTTAAAATCTGCTTGGACCGCGTATTCTTTTTCCCCTTGATTTCGGTTTTCTAATTCAAAAGATTTTTTTGAATTCTCCGATATTGATATAAAAGGATCCCTTTTTTTATTTCCGGCGATGCTTTTGTTTTTACTATCATTTTCATTTATATTAGAATTTAAAACTAGTAATTTAATTGGTATAACCCACGGTTTAATTTTATACGTATTATAAAGTATCCCCAATTCTGGGAAGAACCAAAATTCCATATTTGATATGGGACAACTTAGTATTTCTTCATTCATCCCCATCCAATCAAAAAACCCTTTTTGATTGGATAGGTTGATTTCTTGATCTTGCTGAATCGTGAGATAAAAAAGACCCCTCTTATTGATTTTATCAATTATTTGATACTTATTAACCCTAGTCTTAGTATATTTATTACTGTTAGTGTCAGTATCAATATCGATCCAGGCGTCAATATCGACCTTATTTTTAAGACAAAAATGGAAAATTCTCCAATCAAAATATTTTCTATCCGTATTTATCTCCATATCTCTAATATCATCTTCTACTAGATAAGGGATAATAGGAATACCTTCCGGCATATTAAATGATTTTTGTGTATGTGTGTTGTAATTATAAAAAATATCTTGGTTATTTTTTACTTGTAATGGTGATCCATAAATATAAGAGTCCTTCTTATCTTCATAATTAATAGATTTATATGCTAAAATATCATATCTATATTGTTTTTTAAAATTATCTTTTTGATTCAGTAATGAATCTGTTTCGAAATTTTTTTCGTAGTTAATTAATCGATCCTTTTCATATAAATCACATAAATCTTTATTTTGAGACATACAGTGTTGATTGAATATATTTCGCCATTTTTGTGGTACTAATCTAGACCATTTAATATGAGATACATCACATTGATACTGACTCCTTAACCAATTTGTCCATTGATTCATTCCATAATTGCGAAGATTCTTATGTCTTAATTCGGAATGAAATAGTTCTTGTGTTACAACAAAAAAATCCTTTATTTCATTCTTAAGAAAAAGGGACATTCCGTTATATTGAAATACAGATTTTAACTTATATAAGTTAATAAGTTGAGTTTGTGATAATTTATAAAATACATATGCTTGTGAAAAGTAAGATAAGTCGCAAAAAGTCTTTGAATTCTTGTTACTAATATTAGTAAGTGACTTTTTTATAGTCGAAATAAAGGGAATTACACTTTGATTTGTTTTATCAATTCTTTCGTGATTTGCTTCATTATCGTTAATGTATTTATTAATAATTTTTTTTGTTGATTCAAGAAAAAGTTGTGTATTGATGCTAGGAATATTAATGATACATAGAAAGATATCTATGTATATCCTTTCAATGAAATATTTTATAAAATAATGTGACTTACGGATTAATCTAACATTTTGTCTTTTTAATATCTGCCAAATATTTTTTTGTGATTCTGATCCTTTATTATCATAACTTATTTTGTTAGAACTAAAATTTATATCTGGAGTTCCTTTTTTATTTTCTTTTGTAATTTTTTCTATTTGATTTATTATTGTATTTGTTCTATCAGTTAGATCTTGCATTTTTTTTTCTGTTAATGAATAATTTGTCCAACCCTGAGATATAATTTGAATCGACGATTCATGAATCATCCCATTACCAATTATCGAATCTTTTTTAGTTTCACTCAATTCATATACTTCTATTTCTCTCAATCCAAATCCAAATAATATAATTGGGTTTATTTTTGAGAGTTCTTTTATTATTTCTTTTATAAACAGAATGCTTTTAATGATCCATTTTTTTGTTTCTTTTGAGACATTTAGAAACAACTTTTTTTGTTCTTTTAAAATTCTTAGAATTATAAAACATTTCTTTTTCAATTTTTTTAATTTTTTTTTTAGTTCTTTAAAAATGGGTTCAAAAAATGAAAGTTTTTTTCTGGGAGAACCAAAAGGTAGTTCAGTTTCCATTCCAAAAACTGTTAAAAAGCAAAAATCATTTTTTTGATCCTTCTTTTTCATTGGATCATTATAAGGGGCTTGTAGTTTAGATCTGTGCCAAGGTTTAAGACTAAAAGGAAATAGGATCTTGATCTGAATACCGTCTGTTAACCAGTTTTTTGGAAATTC